TCTGACCGATAATAAATACCGGGGCTTTGCAGTATTTGATTGATCACAATTCTGTATATTCCGTTTACTATAAAGGTTCCCAGGGAATTCATTAGAGGAATGTTTCCAATAAAAATTGTTTGCTCTTGCATATCCCTACTGGTTTTCCAAATTAACCCCGCGGATACATATAATTCAGAAGAATACGTAAGTGATTCATACACAGCATCTCTTTCTTTTAACAACGGTTCCACCAATTGATATGTTTCCACAAATAATTGAAATTCAATTTCTTGATCTGTATCTTCAATCTTGGGAACCTTATAAAGTTCTTCTGTCAAGCCCTGATCAATGAACCTACAAAACCCTTCAAATTGTATCTGATTAAGCCCAGGTATTGTCGACATTCCCTCATTTCCATCCCGGAACATTTGAAATGAATTTCCCATTTATAGAAAAATCCCATTATTAGCGCATTCTTCATCGAATCATATAGATCGATCCAATGCCGATGGAATTTATATTCTGTTTACTGAATCACATAAAAATTTACCCTATTCCATACTCGATATGTCCATATAGGGACAGGATGAAATATGTATGAATGGGGGGAATAGAGAGAATTTTCTACTCAAGTAAAATTTCGGAATTGAATTTGTAAGAGATGAAAGGAATTGATAAAAAATTCTTGGAACCAAAATTCTGCTGCTTCGATTTATAGGCTTTACTATATCAGAATCAGAACAAAAATGATTCAATTACTACTATTATAATTATAATGATATTACATATTATGGATACCGGAAAAATAAACGGATTCTCGATTTGATCTGTTTGCCGAGATAAATATAGAATAATCAGAAACAGTACAACGTTTTTTTCTTACTTAACCCCTTTTTGGATTTCGTTGTAAAAAAAATTGCCGAGAAAAGAAAGAGAAACTTTGACTAATTCTCTTATTATTACTTTACTAGAATTCGTAAAATATGCTTGGGAAGCAGGTTGTATTTCGTTGTATTTATTAAACATGTGTAGCTATCTTCTATATATCCCTCCGTCTATCTACCTTTTTATTCTTTTATTGCAGTTCTATTCGGGGCAGCGCGGGCGGTGGTCTACCCAAATTTATACTTTTTCGTCAATCCATTCAATGAAAAATTGAAGTACGATATTTTCGGAAAATTATCTATCGGCATTATAATTATATTCTATTTTCTATTTGAGTATCCGATTCTCTATCCGGGCAAGTTCTGTTCTGGTTCCGGGGTTTCCTTGACATATAGCTTTACATATAGAAAGATTTTTTATATAATATTTATATAATATATAATCATAAAAATCGAAATTGATAAAAATGGAAATTAAGAAAGATTTTTGGATTGAAAAGAATCAATAATAATTTGGTATTTTTTTGACTTTCTTATGTCATTAGGGAAACAAAATTTAAGATACAAATCAAAAAATCATTCATGAATTCGCAGTCAAGTCACAAATCAATAGTTAATGGTTCAATTTTTTTATGAATTGTTTGATGAAGGAAAGTCAAAATTTTCCTTTTCAATGGAAAGGGAAGTTTTTAGGTATTGTGTGTTTTGCGATACTTAGACAATCAAAAGGGCCGATATAATTAAAAGGGGGAATGGTTTCTTTTGGTTAAGGCAAACAGGATTCAAGATGCAAGTACAAAAAAAAGAAATTCAGCAATCCCCCTCAAACAAAAAAAGGGGTAAGATTTTCATTTCTTTTTTTTTTTGGCGACATGGCCGAGCGGTAAGGCGGAGGACTGCAAATCCTTTTTTCCCCGGTTCAAATCTGGGTGTCGCCTGGTTAACAAAAGACCTGAACCCCCCCCTTTTTTTATTTTTTATATAACTCACCGAAATATTCCCCAGCAGAGGGGGCTGTTGATACGCGCTTGATTCGAAGCATACGGAAAGTCTCGCAAAGATCCATAACTTTTTGTGTATAGGATTCAAAAAAATTTTCGTACTATGAAGGGAGTCGAGAAGTCTTGATAGCCCTTCCACTACTAATGGAATGGGATATTTACTGACTGGGCCTTGAATTAGATTGGATAACCAAAGGGGAGTCTAACTGTTAGTTAGTGTGGAGAAACAACTTTGGTCTATAAACTCACGAATGTCTTTGACCAATAGTCGATCAATATTTGATTGTCTAATTCAGTTTTTTTCACTTTTTTTATGAATGAATTCTGAAGGTTAACAAAAGAATAGGTCTTTTTATTCCCACACGCTATAATGCTATATATATATTTAGTAAGACTCCCTTGTTCACGGGGGTCGTTGCATATTTTGCTTGTACTTAATCTTTCCCAATTCTATTTTTTTTTTTAATTTCTTATTTATTTAAGTGCGTTTATTGGATTGTTTCCTTAAAAAAAGAGTTGGGGGTAAGAATCCCCTTTTGACTATGCACCCTGGATTTCACTATTATTAGTGAACAAGAATGGAATAATTCCTTCGTATTCATAGAGATAGGGGACATAATTCACATGGATATAGTAAGTCTCGCTTGGGCTGCTTTAATGGTAGTCTTTACATTTTCCCTTTCGCTCGTTGTATGGGGGAGAAGTGGACTCTAGAAGTACTATGAATGTAATTGCGATAAGGAATCAAACTTTATCAATTGTTTTATAGATCATTCTACAAAGCATTTTGTTTGAACTTTAATTCGAACTATAAAAAAATCAAAATGTCAATCAAACAAATATTTCAATGATTCCCACGTTTGTATTTCGGAAGGGGATACATATAGTAAGAAATTTTCATTTTCCTAACTTCTCTATTTCGCCCAAGGGCTCTTATCTATCTTATCTATCAGACTTTCTTATCAGATTTAGATTATATAGGGACAATGAGGAACAACAGACTCCTTCTTATTGTTTGTTTTTTTTTTGCTATTAAAAATAAAAAAGGCGTTTTGTTATTAATTCTGTTTGTTATTAATAATTAATATTAAATTAAACGAATGCGCACTTTCTAAGGTAAAGAACATATACATAGTGGTTCGTCAACAAGATACTACGCATAAGAAAATCTTGCCCCGGGCGAGTCACGTATTGTGTACTCGCCGCTTGCTTTATTGCTGTAGAAATTGGATTTAGGCTTTATCGACGTCGACACATTTCATATCATGGTTCAAGTGTTACAAAACGGTAGGGTTTACTACTCCTTTTTGGAATTGGAAGAAGTTTCCCTACTCCTTTCTGCTAGTGATTCAATCAAATACTTTTTAGGGATGCTAAAAAAGATTACTGGCTTTTTTTATTAAATTGCCCTGCCCGTAGACTTTTTACTTCTTTGATTTTCTTTTTTTCGATAGATATTGGGATTTCGATTTGAAATAATCCGAAATCTCGGAATTCAAGCAAGAGTTACCCCCCTTTTTTAGTTCGGATTGATCGGAATCAATACACAATACAAATCAATAAAAAAATGTAGCCAAAGAAATAGACCTGGGGCCCTATCTATCTTCATATCGATAGAAGTCTATCGATATGAAGATAGATATTGTAGAAGATTGCTTTCTATTAAGCCTGTATCTTTATAGAGTACAACTTTATACACTACAAAACCGCAAGTCTAATAGATAATATGGTAGATGGTCGAAAGAAATATATCAATCTTTCTACCATATTATAAAATCTTATAGAATACTGTTGATTCTAGCCTGCGTATTTTATTGAAGATTTAAGAAACGAGAATCCTTTTTTTCTTAAATAATTATCCTTGCTAAAGACATAACATAAGAAGTCAAGTTTCATTTAGATTAATTGTTTTGGCTGACCGTTTTTACATATATGATAAGTAAAAAAGCAGTAGGAACTAGAATGAAGAGTGCAGTAGCAATAAATGCGAGAATGTTTACTTCCATAATCTCAGTGGTTTTTAATTCGTAATAACTCGGGATTTAATCCCATAGAGATAATCAAAATTTCGCCTGTAAATTCAACGGGATGAATTACATCTTGATGATATTGAATCGTATCAATGTTATGAAAAACATGAATAACAATATCTGGGCTATCAAATTACTTCGCCGTCGCGAATTAAATAGTATAACATAGGAAGATCCTTTATCCATACTCAATAGAAAATTGAATTCGTAATCGAATCCAGAAATCCTTTTTTTCTTTTACATTCTTTCTACACCCTACCGTCTTCCTTGTACAATAAACGGATGAAGTATCATCTGACCGCTCGCTTTCCTTTCCATTTACATTGATAACAAACCCCAAAAAAATAACAACAATAGAAGTAAAACGAAAAGGGGGCGAGAGTTAAACTCGAAACTCCTATTTTTTATGATATAATTTTCTTTTTCTTGTAAGAAAAAGAAAATTGTGAAAAAGCCAAAATTGGACTAATCCAATTAATTATATCTCTCTCCCACCAATAGTTACTCGTTGAAGTAATCAAAATTTAGATATTTGTTTGAGGAGAAATAACGAAAAAATAAAAAATTTCTATTGATAATGACCTAAATTCTATTCATTTCATTGTGCTTCTTTTGTCATAAAATAAAAATGGAGAGGTGAGTTGATGTGTTTATTGGATCCGTCGGGACTGACGGGGCTCGAACCCGCAGCTTCCGCCTTGACAGGGCGGTGCTCTGACCAATTGAACTACAATCCCAGGGAAATAAGGGTTACCGCATCAATATTGTTAGAATTATATTCAAACCCATTTAAAAATTTTTCGTGTTGTAACAGAGACACGAGTAATATAGTGATATCCACATAATTATGGACTTTCCTTTTTAGTGAGAGTGACACGAATTACATTACTAGTTATTCTTTCCTTATTTCTAAATCGATTCATATTGATATCGATTGAGTATCAATTTTTCAATAAAAAAAGATTTATTTTCTCGTTTCTTTTTGATACTTACAAATCTTTCTACTTACAGATACTGATATGAATCTAGATCGTAATTTTTTGGAACAAAAAATCGAGCAAATAAAAAAAACAAATACAAGTAGAGGTATGTATATCGAAAAATGGACTTCTTGGGCCGAGCTGGATTTGAACCAGCGTAGGCATATTGCCAACGAATTTACAGTCCGTCCCCATTAACCCCTCGGGCATCGACCCAGAAAAAATCCATTCTATTTTCCATTTTAGGCTTATTGATAATGCACGATCAACTTGCTTTTGTAGTACCCTACCCCCAGGGGAAGTCGAATCCCCGCTGCCTCCTTGAAAGAGAGATGTCCTGAACCACTAGACGATGGGGGCATATGTGTCCGACCGCCAGCAGACTATGAGCATAGTATCAACAGTTTTTCGAAATTGTCAATAGAGCCAAGAGAATGTAAGAATATGATTCGATCCAAGGGATCATTTCGTCCTTCAGGATTCCATAAAGTTTTTTGATTCGTCATTTCTATTTACTTTACCTATTTATTAGAATAGAATTCGAATTTTTCATGTCAAAACTTAAAATCGAATATAATATCTAAGAAAATTCTCTCTAAATCTAAATTTAATATGTTAATATGAAAAAAGGTCTCGATTAAATATAATAAATACTATTACTATATTAAGAATATTATTAATACTTACTATTAATACTATACTACTATTAATACTATATTAATATAATACTATACTATATTAATATTAATACGATATTCTATTCGATATTATTATAATATAAAAATCAAACTTTCAACACCATTTCTTCTACTTTCTTGATTTATTCATTTTTTTAAGCCGAAATACGTCTTTGTAGTAAACCAGAAAATTGATAAAGGAGAAATCCGGGATGATAAAGGAGATCCAAAAAATTTCGGAAATGCCTTTTTGTGGATTAAGGGGACAAATCGAACTTCTCCATCACATGATTTAATGAAATATCTTGGATTTATGTCAAATTAGTAGGTACATGCTTCAAGTTATTTTTGTTCTGATAGGGAGCAATTTAAGAAATGAAAAAAATGAGGGGCGGCTTGGTTCATTGAAGTGATAGTTTTAAAAGATCAAGAAATCGTTTGATCTGAGACTCAACAGTAAATCAACTTGATCATTCCGGAAAGAGCCATCCGCCGCATTTACTTTCTTTATTATATAGTATAGTCTATAATAACATATTATGTAATATAGGGAGAGAGAGATTTTTTCTATGCATAGTGACTCATTCAGGAATTCGGTTAGTTAAAGGGCCCCTTTAACTCAGTGGTAGAGTAACGCCATGGTAAGGCGTAAGTCATCGGTTCAAATCCGATAAGGGGCTTTTTACGTTTTTTCATACAACCCGAGTCGTAGTATTCCTCTTTGAACGTAGAATACAGGGTTTCCTACTTTTGTTAAAGGAAACAACTGGATAATATTAAGGATAATACGTTCTAGTAGTTCTAAAGCTGAACATCTTTTCGTTATACTGAATAATGATAAATGATAAGAGAAGTTGTCTATTGAATCACCAAATATTCCTATTTCTTTTTCAATTACTCCAAGGTAATCCATTTGAAAGATTCCAAATCAACAAATAAAAAGGGAAAAGTAATTGGACCTGACCTATTGAAGCAAGACTATATCCGCTATTCTGATAATCAAACTAGGTAGATAGATATGAAATTGGAATGGTTGACCCCCTTTTTTATATTTCATTTCGTTGGACTGCGTACCAATTTGTCGATATTTCCGGTGAAATTTTAGTATTCCTAGATATTCCACAAGAATAATTTGGGTATTACCTTCCTTCTCTATGAAGTAAGGGAAAAGTTTCTTCTAAACCACAACATAAAAAAAGCTTTTCGCTACCTTTCTTTGATTCCAGAGGAGGATTAATATCTATTTATAGAATAAGTTATACAATATAATAAGATTATAATAAGATTTAGATATATCTATTAGATTATTAGATCGTAATTTTATGGACCAACTGTTTTTAGATCAATGCATCCCATGTTCTTGTTTTAACAATGGGATGGAAAATATATGCGAGAAAAAACTTTCATTTTGGATATCCTAGTTTTTTTAATATTGTATGGAATGTCATTAAGTTAGGAAAAACGGTAATTCTCTCTTTTCCTGACAGATAAAAGTAAAAACAAAGCAATAGACATTTTTTCATCCTTTCTTCGACCCATGAAAATGAAAAGAGAAACTCTGAAGTTTTTGATTCATCTAAACGAAAGGAAAAGCGGGCAAAACAGAAGAAAATATTTTCAAATAAAAAATTTTATTTTTCTTATATTTATATTCTAATTATATATGAATTATTAGAATATATATACTTATCTATATTATCAATATATATTAAGTAATATATATTAAGTATAGGATATTATATAGAAGACTAATTAGATAGCAGACTGTAGTAGCCTACATATCAATTCAAAAATCTCTTAACTCAAGATATTTCCTTTTTTTTATTAATCTCACCAACAAGAATAAGAGAAGTTAACTGATGGGGTCGGTCTCGAACTGGTAACGAGAAAGGCTATTGCTTGTTCCTTGAAGAGTGCTTTCAAAAACTATAAAACTATAAAAACTA